AATCGCTTAATGAAAGTGGATTATCTTTACATTTATTCCAAAGCTTCCATAATCCCTTCCCGAACCAAACATGAATCTTTCGACTCATTTGGCTCTCCTACTCAATTACTTAAGAAAAATTCTAATATCTTTTTATAAATGTAATGAGCCTATCCTCTCTTCTTTGTTTGTTCATATTTTCATCTTTGTTTGTTCATATTTTCATATGCAAAAAAATATATAAACAAATGCCAAATCAAAATATTCAGAGGACTCTTCTGACAAAAATATGTAATTGTCAACAAAGTTGTTTCTTTTTTTTCTTCAAATCCAAAAAACTCTTCTTACTTCTACATAGGTCGTCGATTCAGCATTGGATAAAAGGGGTAAATACCCATTTTTACAATAACAATAACGGTTCAAAACCATTTTATGATTTATGAATAGGAGTGTTCTCTATCCATAAAATATTCATTTTGAACCATCTCCATATTAACATAGAGGGTGAAAGAGTACCGCGCCGCATCTAGACTTCAAACAGTTTGCTTTAACCATATTCATATTAATGGCCACACATTATTGGTTGATAGAGAATCAAAAAAAAATTACCAATGAATCACGAAATGCTATGGTTCTTATCCATAATCTCTAAATTTATTCCGAAGTCATTCGTGAGATCGTGCACCTTTCTAGTTATAACGAAAAAGGTACAGCTGGGTGGATCCAACATATTCTTGAAATAAACAACCCGCACACACTCCCTTTCCAAAAAAGATCAATACACCAAGCACTACACTTAGATTTATTAGATTTGTTGAAAAAATATCGGTATTAAACCCGAAACTCCCGGCAGATGGCCAATAGCCCAAAGAAACGAAAGAATCGGTTACATTTTTCATATGATCTCCTATAGACTAAATAGATAGACTAAAAAATCGAATAGAGTTCTTTTTGTATCACTTCGCCCTTCTTTTTTATTTATTTCCTATTTTAAATTAAAATAAGTATTTGATTTATGTGAACTATCCCCCTTGTGGCAATCCTTAGTTTCCCCTGGACTCCGAAGGGGAAGGATGAAAGGGAATGGGTATACTAATCTCTCATCCACAAATCAAGCCTTCCCACAGGTTATTTTGTCAACGAATAAGTAAGTGTAGGAGTGAAATCTTAATAGAATTAGAAATTAGAAAAAGGAAAGAATTAGTTCAAGGCAATAAAATAGGGATTTTTCATATTAAACAAAAGGATTCGCAAATAAAAGCGCTAATGCTACAACCAGTCCATAAATTGTTAAAGCTTCCATAAAAGCTAGACTAAGCAATAGAGTACCTCGTATTTTTCCCTCTGCCTCAGGCTGTCTCGCGATACCCTCTACAGCTTGACCCGCAGCAGTCCCTTGCCCAACTCCGGGCCCAATAGAAGCAAGCCCTACAGCCAACCCAGCAGCAATAACGGAAGCGGCAGAAATCAGTGGATTCATGATAAGTTCCCTCGTACCAAAAAAAGAAATGGTTAATGATACAATCAACCAACGAATTATGACTTAATAATTCCGTCGCTAGCATTTCGAAGTAACTAAGAACTTCGAGTTAATTTATGAAGTAATAGTATTAGTGCATAATTCAAGCTATTTTTTTTAGTTTCTGTTTCTATCCACAGAGTCTTTGTGAATCCAGACAACTTTCGATCTTCCATTTCTTGGTTCCGAACTCTTATTTTCGTCCACCCTTTTCTGAATTTCATCTATTTATTTAGTCAATTCACAGTCACAAGGAGACGGAAAGGGAAGGGCTTCTATTGTTATTAGAATCCCTGCCAAAATTCATAGGAGGCGGGTGGCAAATAAAATATCTCTTTAGTTCATATAGAATCAGTCAATATCTAATATCACATATACGTGTCTTTCTTCCATAACGTAAACCAAGCATTCATCTTAGATTCAATCGGATTCGAGAATCAATTATCGAAATATCTACAAGAGTTGACTTATTTATAGTTTATAGCCATTCAATTATACCCTCTCCAAACCAACCCATTTTTCATGAATTAGGTTTTTGTGTAAATTCTTTTTTTTTTCTTTATCATTATTCCAATGTATCCAATCTAAATGGACAAATTGGTTAGTCCAAATCATTGCATAGAAATATTATTATTTGATTGATCTAAGTTCATACAATTTGTTATTTTTATTTATTGTATTACTATTTTCGTTTGGTCAATCGTTGAATAAAACAACTGAAATGGGAATCCTTCGCCCTTTTTTTTATTATTTTATTTTATATTTAATTCTTTTATTTAATATTAATATTTAATCACACGCCCTAAATACAGGCATTCATATTGAATATTCTAATTAGTTTTTTATTTGAATATTGAACTTGAACTATTGAATAATGAGATAGAAATCGAATATTGGTTGAGGAGAGGTATGATATTAAGTGGACGAAAGAGAACTTTAGGAAAAAGATCTTTTCGATCTCTTTCCTTTTTTACACCTATCTAATATCGTAATTTTTTTGCT